TTCCCGTATTTGTTCGATGAGAAATGCGAGACGAAAAAGGAACCCATCCTTTCGACTGGGAAATGCGAGTCTCTTTTGTCCACTTTCTCCATCCCCCTCTATAAAAAAGATTTAAAAAATAAAAAAAGGAAGGCAAGCTTGCTTCTTATTCCCGTGTTCGATCTCTTCCATCTCTGCCCCGCTCGTTGTCACCTATGTTGAAGAAAGGTTTGGAACCCTGTTGAGAATGAAGAGGAGCCAAGGATCTTACTCTCAACAGTGCTTCTCGAGGCTCCATTCTCCCCCCTGAATAAGTAAGGCCCCGTTAGCCTGGGCGAAGATGGGGATAAGGAGTAAGGATTGAAGCCCCCTGAGCTCTTCCAGGCACTGGACAGGGGTTAGCTCTGTAAATGTGTAGAGCCAAGTGTAGTATGTGGTGTAGTAGTAGGCACTTCTAGGCCCCTTCCCGGCTACTGGATCACTCCAGTGCTTCAGGTACTACGGACCCTCTGCCATCCATTGCAGCAGAGCCTTTTCATGAGCGGGGGGGCTAAGCGCAGTTCTTTGAATCAAACGTTGAATGAAATCGATTCTTTTTTATAAAAAAATCGGATAGGATAGATGAATGGATCTTTCTTTATATTAAAAAATTTTAAAATGGATTTTTATATAGTTAAGTAGCGTAGCAATAAGCCCCAAATCCTTGATTTGGCCAGGAAATACTGCACTGCTTTGGGCCCAGGAAGCGAAGGGAATGAGCTCGGCTGCTTCTCCTCCACACTCTTTTATCTCCGTGCCCGTTCCGCATGTGCTTCGCGCGCCATTGGCGCTTTGCTCTCCTCTTATTCTTCATTGGACGGTTCGGATGGACTTCGCCGTTTTTTCCCAACAAAAATAGAAAAGGCTGTATCACATCGAGATGTCGATTTTTTTCCGCCCCCAATGAGATGGGGAATTTATAACCCCTATTTTGAGTTTTTGGCCCTTCATCTTTCTGAATCGAGGCCCGGCCCGGCTCGCGTCGTTCCAACAACCGGCGGGGAGCATCTCAGTATACGATCGCGCGCAGTAACTGGGAGTCCTATTACACCTAATGCCAACTTAAATTCACCAAACCAAGGTTCATCTCGTGTAGTGATTGTGGACTCGTACAAGGATATTGAGTAGACGGTTGATGTCTCAGACTCGACCCTATCTTTCGTAGCATGCATTCCCATCCGTGTCGCAACTGATTCGGTAAGCTACGTGTCCGGTGCACAGAGAACTGCCTTCGGTCCCCCTTACTTACTCGTGGAAACCTTCCGGCCGCCCAACAACCTATAACGCTAGTCACTACTCCCACTGGGGCTAGGAAGTAAGCCCCACAACCCAAAGCGGCGAAGAACAAATAGAATTTGCTACAAAAGCCGGCTAACGGGGGTATTCCTGCGTATGAGAACATAGTAATTGAGAAGGTAATAGCCGAAATAGGATTCGTTTTGGCTAGAGCGCCCAAATCCGCTATATATTTGACACGGGTTTGCCGTAATGCTGAAACTATGGCGAATGCATCTATCGTCATTGATGCATAAATAAAGATACCAATTAGTAGTGATTGAATTCCTTCTATGGTTCCACATGATAAACCAGTACGAATATAACCTACATGTCCAATTGAACTATGAGCTAGAGGTCTTTTTACTTTCGTTTGGGCCATGGCGGCCAGTGCTCCTAAGATCATAGAAGCAATGCTGCAGAAAAAGAAGATTTGTTGCAATGTAGCTCCATAGGAACCATAAATAGAAACACGTGAAATATTAGCAGAAATAGAAATTTTAGGCGCAATAGAAAGGAATGCTGTAACCGGGGTGGGTGAACCCTCATAGATATCAGGTGCCCACATATATAGAGTCAAAAGAGATATGGAGTCCGAAGGGGGGGTTTCTTCGGGGCTCGAGAGATGGAATAGATAGGGCCAAAAAAGTTTCAAATTCGCCGCTGGGGAATTCACACGAAAGGGAACGAGGAATTCTCAACGAAAAAAGTTCTCTCTGAACCGAACGTGAAAGTAGTTTTCCATCATACGGCTGTCTGTTCCCGTAACTCCACTCTCGACTTGGATTATATATCCAAAAAGGTCCGCTCTCGGCCATTCCACACGCTGCCTAGCAGAGGCGTGGTTATCTGAAGTGGATTCTCTCTTTTATTTTGTAGTAGATGCCGAACCTGCTGCCCCATTTACTAAGAAGGGGGCGGGCGCAGCAGCTACATGGACCCCTTCCTTTCTGTTGTTGCCAGCGCTTTCCCGGGCCGAGCCGGAATTCTATATTAAAAGGGCAGGCAAAGCCCGAAGGCTGCTATCCCAATAGGCCTGCGGGTGGAACGAGGAGAGGGTCGCCTTTGGAAGCGTTCGCCGGTAACCAAAGCCTCACTCCTTCCCTTCCTTTTGATTATGTCGTGACACTGACGGAATCCAATCCATAAACCCGGAAACGAAACAAAGTGCGTTCCCTTTCGTAGGTAAAGTAGGCATACGAACCACTTTAGCTTTGCCTTAGACTCTATTTGGAACAAAGCAAAGAAGGAAGGAGGCGGAATGGAGAAAGGAAAGGGACAAGGGCGGTCTTGCTTGGCGCGAAGGCAGCTGGTTCGGGGGTAGGGTACGGTACTAAAGGTCCTCGGACTTCCAGGCGGTTTTTCTTTTGGGCAGCTGTTCACCGTTGGATCTCGCCAATACAGCCCCCTATAGTTTTCGTTACCGAGATATCTTTTTTTTTCATTGTTCCCAGGGATTTATTGGGTAATCCGCTCCCATGCTGCAAACAGTAAAATCTGAACTGAACCTTGTCGCTCTTCTTTCCTCGCGGGCAGGAAGCACACCAGCAGCGTGCGTTGCGTGATTCTACTGTGTTTTTGCACTTGACTGGGTGGACAGTTGACCGGAAGATAACTTCGATTCGCCCGGCCAGCAGGCGGGCGGCGTGCTTATCTTGTGTGACAACACTACAGAGCGAGTAGCTCTTCTAGGCGGGCAGCTGTGTGACAACACTACAGAGAAAGCGGCGCTCTCGTTTAACATGCTATGGTCTCAACGCCCTTACAAGGTAGTGATGAGTTTCACGCGCTCTAAGCCCGGCCCGCGTTAGAGGGGAAGATTGGCCGCAGAGCGGTACCACCCACCCTACCCTACCACCTATAGGCGGCCGTCCGTCCTACAGCCGCCCGAAAAGGAACCGCAGTGATCTTGAATAGGAATCCTACAGCGATAAATAGAATCCCCATAAAAATACCACTAGATCGAGCACCAGTGATTTCGTATCCGGTCAAAATCTTGGCTAATTGATCGAAGTGGGTAGCTCCAGTAGACCCATAGATCATGGAACAAATAGGGTGGGTAGGCCCAACCACCACACTACACGTATAGACGCGAACCCCCCTCGTTACCGTACGTGCGACTCTCACCGCATACGGCTCGCACAAAGACTCCTAAATCCATCCCGAGCCTTTTCTTCCACCTCTCCTCTCCAATCCTCGATCAAACTTGCCTTCCCCAGGCGCTATTGGGGGGCTTTCCTTCGCCTATCGTATGTATTGGCTTCGTCCCGAACCAAGGAGGCATTCTGGCGGGCGCGTGCATGTGGGAAGGCTGACCACTACATAAGCTAAAAGACTACGACTACAAGCCAAGCCGGAAGCAACTCGCTTCTATTCTCGTTGGGATTGGATATAGATGGGGAATCTATAGATCGTAGTAGTTCGCCAACCTCTCTAACTAACATACGATACAATTGCACTTCACGGCAAAAAAAAGAAAGAGCTTGGCTCAGTTGGCCTTCCTACGCTGACGAATGCCTCCTTTCTCTTCTCTGAAGTCTACAACAAACAAGTGGGAGAGGCAGGATTCGAACCTACGTAGAAAAACTTCAACAGATTTACAGTCTGTCGCTTTTGACCACTCGGCCACTCTCCCCTTCCCCAGCCCCCCTTCGTCGCTTCTGGCGAAGCAGCGAGCCTGCCCTTCTCGAGAGCCTACTTAAATAGCTTAGGCTTACCAAGTCTAGTCTACAAAAATAGGGCTACAGCAAGCAAGCTTTCCTTTCCCCCTTCGTTTGTTGTGGGTCGCGCCTCACCGCAGGCACTGAATGAATGAAATGAGTGGAGATCCTCCTTCCCCCTTGCTAATTGTATTCATAGGCTAACCCCCTCGTTATGAGAGAATCTTAGTTATGTTCAAGCACTCTTTCGGGCAAGTGAGTCACGTGCGTTCAAGTCAAAACAAGAGAAAGTAACTCGACCTTAGGCAGAGCAAACCATTCCATTGGGACATCATTCAGACGGACAAGACAGATGCCGAGGCAAGACCGCAAACTAAAAGAGTATAACCTTATTCGAGTTTCAGATCTTGATGTTACGGTCAGTGCCACGAGAGTTGAGTTGAGAAAGGCAATTAAGCGGAAAGGGACCGAACTATTGAAATTGAGAAATGAAAGAATATGAGCTCCGCACTAGAAAAGGAGAAGTCGGAGCTCCCCCAAACTCGGTCGGTAGGTATAAGATGAGCTGGTTGAAATTCTTACCCGGCATCAGCTATTTGAAGATTTTTTTCTGTTGAGGGAAGGTCTGATGCAACGAGTGAACCAGATCGACCTGAGAGGGGGTCCTAGGAAAGGGTAGACGAAAGAAGGTCTCCGGGGATGGAGTGTGAAGACATCGGTTGAAGCGCTTAGTTTCCAGACTAAGTAAGTTAAAAAAATCTGTTAGATAAAAAGAGAAGTATCTCTTAATCACATCACGGGGCGCATTCGTCTCGTCTATCGGTCCTTAGTCTTAGAAAAATGGTCGCCACTACGTCAAGAGCAAATAGTATCGAAAGATAAGATTTTCCTCAATGAGTTGAAGGTTTGTGACTCCTTCGCTTCGACCTTCTTTCTTTAGTAGCGAGTATAACTTTACAGATATCATTTATTTTTACCATGACCCGTCCTGACTGGTGGGAGAGAAAGTCTCTGTCTTAGAGATCCTTTTCTTCTAAAAATGAAATGAAAAGAGTATTCCCTTAAGATGTTAGATAAGAGAAGAGGTCTTCAAGCCTTCTACTCGCGCATGAGGTCTTTTACGTATAGTATAAATATAGCCCGCTGGGGGATCCACTTAAATAAGATGACAAATTCTAAATTCCAATGTTGAAACGAGCAGGGTTCCTGCCAGAGTCTCTTAATAAAAAAAGGTCCCACTCCAGGGGATGATGCAGCAAAGAAAGAGTCTGACAATGTCAAAGCCAAGAGGGCTAGGTAGCGAATCTGAGTTAGCGAATTCTAACATATTTCCAATTGGAAAATAATTTACTTCTGCATTTCCTGCAGCACTTTGATCTGAAGCTCCTAACTTAGGACTAGTTCTAGGTATTAGTAGCAGACTTAGTTTCAAGAGCAGAGGCAATAACCCCAGTTTACTCTTATGTTGACTGATCGAAGGCGCCTCGAAGAGGCCTAAGTCTTTGGCCGAATCAAGACGCTCAACCCCCTTTACCGCTGGCACCAGGTTTTTTTAAAGAAGAAGGATCATATCCAGCTACGCCGCATTAGAAAAGTGCTATGCTTGGCAGTTGATTTAGTCCCAACCCCCCAATCGGGAGCTCATAGCAACAGGAATTCAAATGCAAGGCTTGCCGGGACCAGAAGAATCGGAGTCAACTATTCTTAAATCCCAAATGCTGAGCCCAATTCCCGAATTCCAACTAATCATCTTCTACATTTCAATCAAGCGTAGCGGAAAAGCACGAAACCGGGCTAAAGTAGCTTTCGCCATTGCTAAACGATCAAAGCTGTGAACTAGCTCGTACGCCGGAGTCTTTAATAGGATCGACAAGGCCGGATTCGTCTGATCCTCTTTCTTAGGATAAGTTAAGTAGTTCCTTCTTTATCCGTTGGAGGAAGAAAGTTTGTTAAGTCATGTAAGTAAAGAAAACGGAATTCCACTTCTACTTCTAAATAGTATGGGCGAGTCTTGTTTTCTCGTCACAAGCGCACAATTTTTCGAAGGCAGCCCAGCTAAAAGAGCAATATCCGGTTTCTCTTCCTCTTCAACAAGGGGGTTTTAGCCTTTATAGTTCTAAGTGAACTACTGATCCAACCTCTTCCCAAGTGCAAGCCGAATTTTGTCTATTAATTTCCTATTAAAGTCTGCGTAGGATAGCGCGAGAGAGCTTTGTATATCCAATTCCCTAGGCCCTTAGCCTCTGAAACCCGACTTTCACCTCTTTTCCCGGGCATCATTCGCTTATTTGAATCAGTTCACTTCTCTTTGTTCCATAAGCCGAACAGGAGATTCTCTCCCCCAACGGTCTCTTAGGCCGATACTAACCCGCTACAACTGGACGAAACTCCCTCGGACGCCTGGGACTCAACAACCCCCCCGGAATCTCCCACTTATTATAAGGCGGAATTTCATGCATTGGATGCGGCACCCTCATGTTAACTAATGACTTTCGTTCAGGCACAGGAAATGTAATAGAAATTCCATATGAATCTTCCATTCTGACTTACTTTCAAAGGAATTTCCTTTTTAGGTGTCCTATATGCAATTTAAAGTCTTACCTTTATAAGGTAGCTAAGAGCTAAGGCTACTCTGTCCTTTCCTATCAAGAGCTCAAACAAGTACTTTTTAAGAAAAGGTTAACTCATAAGCTAAGGCCGGGCCAAGGCTTAATAAAATGGCCAGACGTTGATCCATCTCTTTCACGAGTGACCCATTCTTTACTCAAAAGCTCCGCTTCTTTGATTCCTTTTTAGTCGTTCACTTGACATAGACTCCCTTGAAAGGATCTAATCTATCCACTTGATCGAATCGATCCACTTCTGTAACAACTCTAAGTCAAAAGAAGAGCTAACTCAGAAGAGAGTCAGACCTACTTGTGAAAGAAAGTCAATCGACTGGGCAAAGGAAGAAAGGAATATAAGGCATAACCACTTTAAGAGGTTCTATTTGACAAAAGTGGTTAAAAGGAAATCGCGAGTTCGAGGACCTTGCTGTATGATTTTCCTAAGGGGGCGGCAAACAAGAGATTTCGTGCTATAAAGTCGGCCGTATGGGCTAGCAAAGCTATGTTGTCAGGGAGGCAGGTATCGGAGTCCCAGCGGGGTGGACATTCAAAGGCCAACTATTTAGAAAACGTGAGTTCCGGGTCCCTCAAATCGAATGAGTGATTTAGACGCTTAACTGCTCCCGTAAGCTCTTATCCAGTCTAGGAAGAAGCAAGCAAAAAGGCTGCTATGCCGGAGTGGAGAGCCTAGCTGCAAGCTGAGGAAGACTCTCTCAATAGGGCGGGCTTCCCTCTTCATCGATCTTATTACTAGACTCTAATAATCTAAGTTGAGGTGGAATCATAAATACTATTCTGATAGAGCATCGAAACGAGGTTTTCACGCTAGAAAGTAGGTCTCTTCAAGAGGACTCCAGATCAGATAAAGTTGTTCCGGTTGTGGATGTTCTTCCTCTTGCTCATGAGGCGGGTGCCAGGGCAAGTGTCTACTTGTCGATGTTATTAGAGGAAAACTAAGATTAGGTCTCATAAGGTCTTATCTACCAACCAAGAGGTGAGCTAGCTGGCGTTTTAGCCTACTAAACATGGCCTCTTCGCGAGGACAGTGCTACATGAACATGTCATTTTTCGATGAATCTCTGTCAGATTCCTATCTTAAAAGCTATTCCAGTCTTATAAGGGAGCTACCTTAGGCCAGACTAGCTATGTGAGCCATGGCTAACGGGTTACGACATCCCTATTAGCCGGAAGCTGAGGAAAGCGGTGACAAAGAGGTTCAGCCTCTAACTTTGCTTAGTGGGTCAGCTCCGGGAAGACATATCCCTAGGTTATAGGAAGGGCCCATTCTTAAATAAACCCGGGGAAAGAGCTTCACTCGAAAGAGAGTCATTTGATCTTCCTCCGGCCAAAGGGGAATTCAAGACGTATCACCTTAGTGAGAGCTCCCACCTATGAAAATTGAGTTTAAGGAGGGGCTTCAGTGGCTTATCTCTCGCATTCCAAGACAGAATACCTATCATAGCAACGAAATAGGAAAGAGATTGTTGAAGTGAGCTTTCTTGCGTTTTTTTATCCTACAGAACTTTGAGCCATTATTTTATTATAGTAGCGGGCGAGTCTCCTGATCTTTCTGATCTTATTAGTCGTCCGTAGCTGTTGGAATAGTTCCCGAAACGGACACGGATGTCAATAAGCGCCTTTCGGATGATGTTCAGCGAAGGAGGGAAACGAGTCATTCTTCTTTCTTTAGGTCCGGGATCTTGAATTCATTCCAGTTCCGGTTATGGCTCCCACTTGCTCAGCTGACTTCTTCTGCTATTGAGACTTCCTGCTCTATGCCGCCGATTACAGGAATCCATCTTTATAGAGGAAGGCCGCTTTCTCGTCTGAGTTGAACTATTCCTCTAACCTCTTTTAGATCGCTTATTAGATCGGGCTAGCTTTCCATCTGAGTTACCAAATTAGAATATCGATCTCGATCAAAGACGACTACCATCACACTTTAGCAGATATGGGATTCGAGCCCATTCGCCGCTCCTAAACCTAATGCTTTTATCCGACTTCTGGCCACTAATCTATAAATATAAAGCCGGGCAAAGATGGAAGATTCATTAAAAAGAAAGCAGATTACAAAGTCAATTCAATCGACTTCTCCAATGGATCTCCCATATAGATGAGAAAACTGCGCGGTGGAAGACTCATACTTGGAATCAGACAGCTACAGGAACGCCTCAAGCCAATACTTCCCTCCTAAGTAAGAACAGGTATCCTAAGTAAGATAAGAAGCGCTAAGTTTCTTCAAATAAGTTGATATAGAGAAATGGTTAGTTTGCCACTAGTTATGTGGTTACTCTTCCTTTAGCCCATAGAACCAATGCGAGCGTGGCCCTCTTTTTCATAATGGCCTCTTTCTCCAACAACCTGCTTAGAGCTCTCTACAGCGTCACCTATCAATAGGGAAAAGCATAGTATAAACTCGGCATTCGGCATAAAGCAAGTCAAAAGGCATGTCGACTTCGAAGGAAAGCGGGGTCGTTAATCTAATTATTAATATATATCCCTCTGGAGAGAAGAAAGCTGAAACCTAGCATCTATCGCTCTAAAGAAAGAAAGGTTGACCATCGACCAGGAACTCAAAAGCCGGCACAGACCCCGGGAAGATTCGTTACCGATGTCGGAGCAAATTCTTCATTTCAATCCTTTCTCTCAGAGGCCGGGGTTGTCGACATCTCGGGCATTCTTCCATGTAAGTTAGGAATCGTCAAAACCAATACTTATGATCAATGCCCTACCGGTCAACAAGCCGTGTCCTAAGTTCTTACTCAAAGGGAGTCGAACACCAATCTCAGCCTCTAGACGACTCTAAGATAGGTCCGGAGGTAGAATCGCACGTGGGGGTTCGCGCTCAAAGTGGGAAGCGTAGACATCGATTTAATAGAAAACCTCCTTTATCCATATAGAGCTGGAAGCTCGGCAACGATCGAAAGCGCTTAAACAGTAGGTCTATCCTCATAGATATCGAAAGAATAAGTTCACAGCTACCTTTGGTTAGAAGGTTTAGTAGTTATCGAAGAGAAAGGCAGGAAAGAAAGATTCTAGGGCTACGTAATCGGACAAGGAAAGAGAGAACAGCTCGTTCGATAACTAGCATTCTAGCAGCCGAAGTAACGAAGATTGAGTAGTAAGATAAAGAAAGAATGCCATCAAGTTCGACATCTTGTTCGCAGGCTCAAGCCAACTTCCTGATCTTTTCTCGTCGTATCAATATAAAGCCGGATGCGCTAATAGTCTTTACTTAATCTGTATGACTGGGCTAGTAGACTTGGCCGAAGAACCGGGATTAAGAGATCCTTGTGAAAGGGTGAGATCACTCTTCCTTTGCTACGGTTAGAGAGCTCACGATGCCCTAGAATATAAGTAGTATCGGGAGAGAACGCTTAATGTTGTTGATCGAGCTACCCAGCGGCAGGAGCAAGAAGTTCGCTTGGCTACGGATCTCTGGGGGGTGGTATCACGAAGTGAGCTGTATTCCCAGATTGAATGAGAAAAAATATCGTAAGAGAAGATTGTAATCACTCTTCATTCGATAGGGATTGTTTAGACCGAGTCACCTTCGCCCAATAGAGCCTAGCCATGAGTTGATCCGAAATAGGTCCGCGAAGCCGGTCACCGAAGGCTAAGGTCCAGTCTACTAAGATTGAAGACAAGTTACACATAGGGGGGGGGGAATGAGATAGTAATTTACACAATAAAAAAATACCACTCCACCCCTTCTACCTTCACCAAATCCCTCACAAACATCACCAAATCGCCTCACCTTCACCTCTCACACCTTTCCTAAACCAAACCCAGATAAACCACCTAGAAAATACTCTTATGAAGAAATGCAAGAGAGACGAACAAAAGGTCTTTGTATGTTTTGTGAAGAGCCCTATTCTCCTGGTCATCACCTAAAGCATAAGAGATCACAAATATATGTGATGGAATGTGATGATGATGATGCTTTCTCTGATTGCGAAGAAGCAGTAGAAGTGATAACTGAGGAGCCTACAGCGCAAACAATGGATAAGTCTCCAACCATCTCTGTGAATGCTTTGAATGGATCAACCACCTTCAACTGTATGAGAGTTGTGGGACAGTATGGTAAGCGAAAACTATATATATTGATTGATCCGGGGAGTACACATAATTTTATTGATGTGGATGTCGCCAAAGAGCTCGGCTGTTTACTAGAGTCAGTTAATCCTATGCCCGTGACAGCAGCTAATGGCAACAACATGATATCTAGCTATAAGTGCAGTAACTTCTCCTGGAAATTGCAAGGATATATCTTCACTGCTGATATACGGACCTTACCTTTGGATTGTTGTGACATGGTACTTGGAGTTCAGTGGCTCACCACGCTGGGCCCTATCTTGTGGGATTTCTCTAACCTAAGGATGGAATTCACTCTAGGAGGAATGAAACACATTTTGAGAGGGGTTACAAAATCAGCCTGCAAGGTGATTAAAGGTGGTAGCCTTAACAAGTTACTGATGCAGGGTCCTCAAATTGCTTTGCTGCAAATTACAGAGATCCCAAAGAACACCTTCCATTATCCGACCTTAGCGCCCAGTGCTTTACTCTCTCATATATCAACTAGTGGGACTGATATGAGCACAAATTCAGCTTTGCAGCACCTGTTAACATGCTATTCTGACCTATTTGAGGAGCCCACAAAGCTTCCTCCATTTCGAGAAGGATTTAACCATCAAATTCCTTTGGAGGCCGGCGCGAACCCTGTTAATCAAAGGCCCTACAGGTACTCTACACTCCAAAAGGATATCATTGATAAGCTTGTCCAGGAAATGTTAAGTCAGGGTATAATTCAGTACAGCTCAAGCCCTTATGCATCACCAGTGGTATTGGTAAAAAAGAAAGATGGTTCTTGGAGGTTATGTGTAGACTACAGAGGTCTAAACAAGCAAACTATTAAGGACAAGTACCCTATTCCCTTACTAGAAGATCTGCTAGATGAGTTGGGTGGTTCACAATTCTTCTCCAAACTTGATCTTAGAGCAGGCTTTCACCAGCTACGAATGGACCCTCAAGATGTTTACAAGACAGCTTTTAAAACACATTCCGGTCATTATGAGTATCTTGTGATGCCTTTTGGCTTGACTAATGCACCGTGCACCTTTCAAGGCCTAATGAACCATGTATTCCAATCCATTGCTCGGAAATTCTTATTGGTATTCTTTTATGATATATTGGTATACAGTCCTAGTTGGGAAGATCACATTCAACACCTTGAATTGGTATTTTCTATTCTGAGGCAGCAGCAGCTATATCTAAAGCCTTCTAAGTGCACATTTGGGGCCACAGTAATAGACTACTTGGGACACTTCATTTCAGCTGAAGGCGTTCGGACCGATCCAAGTAAGATCAAGGCAATCGAGCAATGGCCCTCTCCCACTACTCAGAAGCTTCCTCGGCTTAGCCAATTATTACAGAAGGTTTATTAGAAATTACAGCATTATCGCTCGTCCTTTGACTAACCTTCTCAAAAAGGAAGGATTCCTATGGGGACCTGAAGCTACTCAAGCCTTTATTGATCTCAAGTCTATCTTCTGCTCCTTTGAATGAAAAGAGGCCGTTCTTTATACCTTTGAAAAGTCGTTTTGTTGCCCATATCCCTGATGGGAAGGAGAGGTAAGGACTATAAAAAGGGAAGTACTTACTATTTGAGCTTTCAAACTCTAGGTCGGTCGTTAGCTCTTTCTTTCAACTCGAAATATCGTAAGAGAAGAGACGCCGTATATTTTATAAAAGCCCCAATCTAAGGGGCCCCTCTCTGATAAGGAAGGAAGCGAAAGAATCTCAATTTGATGACAAATCTGGTTCGATGGCTGTTCTCCACTAACCACAAGGATATAGGGACTCTATATTTTATCTTCGGTGCCATTGCAGGAGTGATGGGCACATGCTTCTCAGTACTGATTCGTATGGAATTAGCACGACCCGGCGATCAAATTCTTGGCGGGAATCATCAACTTTATAATGTTTTAATAACGGCTCACGCTCCTTTAATGATCTTTTTTATGGTTATGCCGGCGATGATAGGTGGATCTGGTAATTGGTCTGTTCCCATTCTGATAGGTGCACCTGACATGGCATTTCCACGATTAAATAATATTTCATTCTGGTTGTTGCCACCAAGTCTCTTGCTCCTATTAAGCTCAGCCTTAGTAGAAGTGGGTAGCGGCACTGGGTGGACAGTCTATCCGCCCTTAAGTGGTATTACTAGCCATTCTGGAGGAGCAGTTGATTTAGCAATTTCTAGTCTTCATCTATCTGGTGTTTCATCCATTTTAGGTTCTATCAATTTTATAACAACTATCTCCAACATGCGTGGACCCGGAATGACTATGCATAGATCACCCCTATTTGTGTGGTCCGTTCTAGTGACAGCATTCCCACTTTTATTATCACTTCCGGTACTGGCAGGGGCAATTACCATGTTATTAACCGATCGAAACTTTAATACAACCTTTTCTGACCCCGCTGGAGGGGGAGACCCCATATTATACCAGCATCTCTTTCGGTTCTTCGGTCATCCAGAGGTGTATATTCCCATTCTGCCTGGATTCGGTATCATAAGTCATATCGTTTCGACTTTTTCGGGAAAACCGGTCTTCGGGTATCTAGGCATGGTTTATGCCATGATCAGTATAGGTGTTCTTGGATCTCTTGTTCGGGCTCATCATATGTTTACTGTGGGCTTAGACGTTGATACCCGTGCCTACTTTACCGCAGCTACCATGATCATAGCTGTCCCCACGGGAATCAAAATCTTTAGTTGGATCGCTACCATGTGGGGCGGTTCGATAAAATACAAAACACCCATGTTATTTGCTGTAGGTTTCATCTTTTTGTTCACCATAGGAGGACTCACTGGAATAGTCCCGGCAAATTCAGGGCTAGACATTGCTCTACACGATACTTATTATGCGGTTGCACATTTCCATTATGTACTTTCTATGGGAGCCGTTTTTGCTTTATTTGCAGGATTTTACTATTGGGTGGGTAAAATCTTTGGTCGGACATACCCTGAAACCTTAGGTCAAATCCATTTTTGGATCACTTCTTTCGGGGTTAATCCGACCTTCTTTCCCATGCATTTCTTAGGGCTTTCGGGGATGCCACGTCGCATTCCAGATTATCCAGATGCTTACGCTGGATGGAATGCCCTTAGCAGTTCTGGCTCTTATATATCCGTAGTTGGGATTCTTCGTTTCTTCGTGGTCGTAACAATCACTTCAAGCAGTGGAAAGAACAAAAGATGTGCTCCAAGTCCTTGGGCTCTTGAACAGAATTCAACCACACCGGAATGGATGATACAAAGTCCTCCAGCTTTTCATACTTTTGGAGAACTTCCAGCTATCAAGGAGACGAAAAGCTATGTGAAGTAAAAGAAGAAAAGGTCGCCGACTGCTACTAAGAACCTAACAGAGCTTTTCAACAAAATGTGGGTTTATTGCTAACCAGATTTCCCATGCTATATGCGGCGGCAATGCAATTCTCCAGAGAGCGGCTGATCTAAAAAAGATCTTATCCCGGGGGCGTTAGTGGACGTTTTTCATTCTTCACCCGGTCCAGTTCTCTGCCGCCTTATAATATGTGCGAGAAGTTGGGTCTGGCATTCCTCTCCCTATTGGTCGAGCTATGAATAACCTCTTCCTTTGCTTTAGGAGCTACTGATGTCCGGGAGTGAGGGGCTGCCCTATATCCGATCTTGAATTAGGGTATTCGACTCCGTAGTCTTCGTCTGCTTCCCGGGCTATTCCGCTAATAGAGGCTAAGCGGTTATTGTTGCCCGCCGAGTTAGGCTCTTGGAAGTCCTCTTTCCGGGTTCGGTGATTGGACGGGAATGCATCCCTTTCTAGAATTGGAGTTAGCCAAGGTGCTAGCTCGTTAGCCGAAGTTGTTAGTTCGTCAGTCACGGTAGCTAGTTCGTTAGCTGAGGCTGCTAGTTCAGCCAAGTAAGTAGTTGGAAGTTCAGCTGAGTACGTAGTAGGAAGCTCATCTGAGTGAGTAGCCAGATCAGGTGCTGCGGTAGAAGCCATTTTTCGAAAAGCCGGAATAGGCGCTGTGATAGAAACCTTTTTTTTTGCTAGATTTGTTCGCAGCATCCTAGCTAAATATGATAAGGCCTCCCCTCCAGGCATTCCAGCAAAAAAGAAAAAAATGGGATCGACTCTTTTGAAGTTAGGCTCGATTACTCCTTGAAATAACCCCTAGCAAGAAAATGAAAGTAGGTTTTGACTAAGCGCCGGAGGCTATGAATCGTTCTTCCTTCTTTCTCGCTTAACGGAGCATTAAGAAAGAAAGGAGCCGCAGGCGGGTGGTTGGTCTTTGGATCAGCAGCCGAGTTAGTTGTGAATGTGGTCTCAAGAAAGATATAAATTCGGTGAAGGGAGGTATGGTACGGTCGAAGACTTCTAAACACCGGGGCTAACCCGCCCAAAGAAGGAGTATGAAAGGGCAGATCCCCCATTTATTGCCTCATATCTCCTCTTATGTCTAGCCCCTGCCCTACTAAAAGAGCTCTTGAAGCTTCTTATAAGAAAGATGCGCTTAGGTTACTTGATAGGGTCCTATATTGATTGGCTAATGTTCGACCTAAACCGGGAAAGCGGGCAAATGATCGATGGCACGGGCTGTCACCGCCCTGTGTTCGTGGTGTTTAGTTTGATACTAAGCCCAGGCATAGACGCCGGAAATCACCTTTCACCGCTCTTTTCTATTTCACTCGCCTTTCATTCACATAAGAGAAGGGATGAAGAGTCGTGGGAGGCTCTTCTAGCCCTTATTTGAAAACCATACGTAGAAGTAAAAAGGGGGAACAAACGGTATCAAAGCTCTCTTTGAAGTGGAGCAGGCAGGGAACTAAATCCATAGAGCTGGTGCTAGGTCATGGAAATACCTTAATCAGGATCTAGGGCATTGGAATAAATACCTCTAGTTGTTGATAGGGCGTGGGGCAAAGTCCATAGAGTTAGAGAGTTGGCTTGATAAAGCAGACGCAGGAGTTGAACCTGCCGTTGTTGCATTTGTTGTTCGTGAGTCGATCCTCTGCTAAGAGCTTGGTTCTAGCTGTCCGTAGCTGTTTCTGATATAAGAGTTTGTTTCTAGCCGTCCGTAGCTGTTATGATTTTTTAAACAGGAGAACGGGAAAGCATTCAATAAAGCGTACGCGGGGCTCAAGCTAATAGGAAAAAAGAAGTGCAGCGACGATCATAAGAAAAGAAAGATACACAGAAGCTTAGGAAGGAGTACGCCCGCTTCATAAGGCCTTCGGACCACATGGAGTTCCCAATCATAGTAAATGGAAAAGTTTTTTCCTGGCGAATAACGAAGGCTAGCGCTTTTTACAAAGATTAATGGCTTAAGCTGACTTCGACTGAAGCTTCAGTCACCATGGCATGGCTACCCTTACTTCCTTGATTTCGGAAAGCGAGCGTAGTGAGGCGAATGTGTGTGAGCTACTCGATCGATTGTGAAACCACCTTTTCTTCCTAAGACCTGATTCTTCCACCTTTTCCTGCCCAGCTGCTCTTACCCGATTCTCCGAAACTACCTTTTCCTTTTCGCCTACGACTTCCTCCTTCAATGGAAGCCTCGTTCAGGGATGAATAATGTTACCACAAAAAAGATAAGGATGGGCGAGGCCTAATGCCCGATTAGCTCTTCGGGAGTAGTCATGCCCGATTCACAAACCTCATCCCCCTATGCTTGCTCAAGCCAAGCATAGCTATAGTTGGCTAGTTGAAAGCAGAACAGTACTAGTTCCACCACTTCCTAACAACGAGTTAGGAACTACTACTATACTAATTAGCGACATTCATCCCCGCTTCCTTCCGCTTCTAGGGTTAGGCTTTCGTTTTATACGCTCGCCTTGCTGACTCGCTTGATTAAACTTCTTAACTGGCCTAGCTTGCTCTCTTGCCTAATTCAAGGGAACTTAGCTCTTCTCTCGATTTCTTAACCGACACCCGAACTTTAAGGTAAAAGCAGTAAAGCCTCAATCCGTTCTGAGGTAAGATAAGCATCATTCAAACTGTTGAAACTGTTCTTTATTCTGTAAGCAAACGAGAAAGCTAGCATTGAAGAAAACAGTTCAGAGATCTTCCTTTCCTCCCATGCCGAGCTACCTGGGCTTCGAATCTTCAATGGAATTTCGTGATTCGAATGATGGGCAACACTATCACATCCCGAGTGTACTCGCTCTCGCATAAACCTACCTTATGTTCGGCCCAGTGGGTGGCATAGGTCAGGGGGGGAGTTTAAATTAGCCGTGCGGCCATACCGGTGCGGGCCGGTTGGGCGGTGCACTGTCATTCCCTCCGCTTTTGGTCTGCTTCCGCGTGGTTTTTAGTCATTCCATTTTTTCTTTCACATTAGAATTACTCTTCTATAAAAAAATCAGCGTATAATCATGTTTCCACCCCATTTTCATTACGAAGATGTATCACGTCAGGATCCGTTGCTCAAACCGAATCACGCCAACGTTATGGAAGTTCCTGGATCGTGTGAAATAAGAGTAGTACCAAAGGCACCCTCGGATTTTTTAATAAAAAATGGAAAATTGGCTATGGAGATTCCGTGCGGTCAGAAATTCATACAGACACAAAGGGGTTCGGCAGGAAAGTCGTTTCAATCCAATCCATTCTTGGGGTCAAATAAAGACAAAGGATATGTCAGTGACCTAGCACGACAAAGTACTCTCCGAGGGCATGGAATGTCTAATTTTTCGGTCAGAATCTCGACAGTAATGTCTCTGTTAGATTCTCCGGTCGAAATACGGGAAAACTCCATTCAATTCTCGATGGAAACGGAGTTTTGCGAATTCTCCCCAGAACTTGAAGATCATTTCGAGATCTTCGAACATATTCGAGGGTTCAATGTGACTATTGTCGCTTTTTCCAACACACAAGGTGAGACTTTACCACCGTGGAGCGGCTTTTTGCAAAAAGATGAGGGGGAAACTCAGTAAGATGTCGGAGAAGCGAAATATACGAGATCACAAACGTAGATTGCTCGCGGCTAAATATGAATTGAGACGAAACTCGATTTGTAAAGATTGAAATCTACCTAGTGATATGCGGGACAAACATCGCTATAAGTTGTCCAAGTTTCCAAGAAAAAGTTCCTTTGCACAAGTAAGAAACCGATGTATTTCCACAGGCCCCCTACCTCTATAACTGACAGCGGGGAAGTGCTGAAATGATGCGTATCTATCCCCTACATGCGTTTGAGACGCCCCGGGGCGGATACGACGATTGAAACCTCCAATCTTGTCAATGTGCCGGCAGAGGACCGCCCGGGCATAATAATGAATTCTTCCTCGAAATCCTAGGAGGCATTACTTCTCGAACGTCCTATCTATCCTATCTCGATCGGCTCTAAGAATTGCCCTAAGACGAATGCGCTGTTAAAAAATGTTTTAGTTAGCGGGAAGCTGTTGGGGGATCGAGCTAACAACTGGCACATTTCTTGGTATGACGTATATATATAAGAACGATCACTCTTCTCGCTTGCAGAAATGGATCGATGGAGAGTGCCCCCTCCCAGGCGGAAACCTTGGGTTGGCCTTTTAGACAATTGGGTCTCTGGGGCTTACAATTCCCAATATTATTGATCCAGGGAACTATCCGGCTGCCTATCAATAGTGTAGGCATCTAAAAATAGGTAGTTGCCTGCTATTATTGATTGAATGGCAGTATAGGGGTGGCATTCAATATGAGGTAGTAAGACTCTGCTCTTGATCAGACTCTTATGGATGCTGCAAGGATTGGGGAATCTTGGGGACTTTCTATCATCTTAATAAGACCCTGGGATTGAGAAGAATAGTAGGGGACCTAATCGGACGAAGCTATAGGTAGCAGTCTGGACTTCTCTTATTCCTGGACTAGGGCGGGCATTCAATATTAAAGATTGGGGGTCTCCCGGCTTCCCTTTCCCCGACTCTCCCACCCCGATTCTTTCTCTTTCCCCCTTCCCTTCTAGTTGCCAAATCCTACTCTAATTTAATGATCTGGCAGGCAACGTTATGCACAGTTCGCTTCTCGCGGCCGGGGCATCAAGCCGAGTACATTTGAGCCAATCCCGAAGCCGGCGAATAAGCAGTCAAAGAAGTCCATCCGACTGAGCTCAATAAGCCATCCCTATCATTCATCCCAGCCGCCCGAACAAGCTATATTGGGTCCGCTGCCTATCATCCAGTAATCCATGATGCCGTAACCCCACCCTCTCATTCATTCGTTGCTCGTTATTCCCTAATATGTATGAATTTGTCCGCTGTAATTACCTTGGGACTGAGACAGAATGAAGCGTTCACCGGCGGCTTGCCGGCCTCACGATTCCATTATAGGACCACTAATGTGAGGCATCTTTGGGGCCCTACCTACTAACTTCTACGGTCCTAATCAACCTAGGTTGGCTCGTCTTCCTATACAGCTTGGTGAGAGATTGAACCCCAAGCCCGATCATCCTTCGAGTCATCGGGCATAACCAATCAAGCTTCTAAAAAGTATCTAAAAATTCCTGGAAACTCTATTCAATCTCATTACGAACGTTTGCTATCATTTATATCAGTTTCCGGTGAGGGGCTAGAGAAACAAGAAGCAAGACGAACTCATCTCAGTTACAGACAGCTCTTTCCGAGACTCAAATTGTGGGATAGGCATTTCAAGACCAGCTAAGGCATCAGAGTGAACAGCACCGACACTAAGAGAAAGACCAAGGCAAGAGACTCTTCCTTTACCACCGGTAGGAGTGCTCGAGATTGAATGCGGTGCTTGGATTCCATGGGATGGGGTCAAATACCTCATCAGCTACAGATTTTTCGCGGGAAGGTAGCACGCGCCTCATCCATAGAAAAGAAGGGGGCGGGTGTAGAATATAATCAAATCTATTGTGAGGCTTCACGATTGGAAATAACCAATAAAGCTTGCTTTACTCGATCATATATATGTTTGGAGCTTGGATCAGAAATCAAAATAGGATTCCCCCCTCCTTAACCTTAATAATAAGAAGCTACCTCTCTAAGAACCACTGAGTCCAGACGATGGAACTAGAACTTCCAAAGGAGATATAAATACACTCTACGTAACACCGACACAGGAAAGACACGCAACAATTACAATAAAAAGGCCGGTTTTGAAAATTCCCTAATCCGAGAATGGAAGGTCAGTCTTCTTTGAACAGCGATGCTCCGATATCATGAAGTTCCTACTCTTCTTCTATTCCTCAACAAAGGAGAGGTTTGTTAAAGAAAGGCTGACGAAGCCTGCTCTTCGCTTAACTTGGCGATACAAAGGATGCTGTTCTCAGAACACTTTGCGTAGTTTTCAAAAACCCCAATCCGCTCTCGCTCAAACTTCCCTAGCCAGTAGCCGAGAAAAACGGCTAACCCATCCCATTCTCGAATTCGACCGAGAAGATAGGGGGTTCATTCCTACCAGGCTAACCTATCTACTCGAAACACAACATTCTTTCCACGCCGATTCAATCTTTCTTCTTCGAGCTTTCATTAGAAAGATTAAATCCCCAAGCCTGTTCTTGGAACTTCAATCACTCCCCACCCTCCTGTATACTTTATACCATGACTCCACCCAATCACGGAAAGAAATCACCACCGCCCCATTCTTCAATTCTCCTTTTGACAGCTTCCCAGGTCTCCGCCTTTCCTATATTTCGTAAAAATTTTTTTAGAAAAGGGAGCCTGGATTTTTCTTCCATGTCGTCGCAATCCGACAAAAAATAAATGGAGTCATCCACCTGAGATAAGCGATATTCGTCCGTGATCCCCCTATCGATAGCACATTCCCGAGCTCGCTCTCTTATTTGCTGCTGAAGGGAAATGCACTTGTCGACATTGAAAAGAGGAAAGAAAGATTGTACGCCGTCAAAGACAAGAGACAGGGAGGGAACCCGAGTGGGGCTCAGTCTTTGTCGGGGTTTGCTCTTCCAGCTGTTGATAGATTTGGGCAGGTATCTTTGATTCTCCAAAGGGCGAAGGATACTAAAATGAGTATCCCGCAGTGGGATGAAGCCCAGCTTTGAGCTTCTTTGTGCGGGGATGTAGCTCTTTATTCTTTTTTTTTCAACTGATCGATCAGTTGGATTGGTTATTACCGGAGTCACTGCCTAGGGCATGGGAATAGTCAACCGCAGTTCTAGCCTATAGTCGGAAAACCATGCCAGATTCTTTATTCGATTAGAGGGCAGGTGTTCAATCAGCAAATGAGACTTTGATCTCAGCTCCTACCTTTGTTAGCGAGTCTGGTGTTAGAAGAGAGGACTGAAAAGGGTAGGAACCAAGAAGGTCGAGGGGCTAGCTCACTCATCTTATGTTTCGTTAGCTTTCTGAGGTGATAGGCGCCCAGTTTACATACAGCGGTGCCCTCTTATATCCTTTGATATCGTATAGGCTTTTCCAAGCTATTTGGCAAGTCTGCAGGATTAGCTTCCTATAAGGGAACTATCTTCGGGCGGGTAGCACATCTTATTCTGAGCTTCGGAGAGCTATCTCCTGTGAAAATGCCTGGGGAAGGCCAACTTCTTTTCTGACCTTTAAGTAAGGGACCTAAATCCCTAAACATGACCTGGAATCATAACAGCATGGGCCGAAGATCCGCCATCCGAACAAAGAGTTTATTTGCCAGCTGCCCTAGTAGCCGTCCTCTCTTAAAGGCCCCATCCTGTGCTAGTAAAGCAAGTAAGGAAGAAGAGATGCCTATAAGTACGTAAGCGTAAGAACAAGAGGTCACATCCTCGGGCTCAGACTAAAAGCTCGTAGATAGACTAACCCTTCGCTTACCCATCTAATAGTGAAAGAACAGACTAAGACTTTCATTCATGGTGATACGAGGGCTTATGCCATTACTAGCAAATGCTGGAACTCACTTCGCGCTTTTAAGCCCACTTTCATTTGGCTTGCTCCGCTTAGCCGCTGCTACGGGAACAGAAAGGAAGAGCGCTTTCCCATCTGATCTTGAGTCCTCTCTCTCTAACTAATTTTATTGGGCGCGTACTCTTTATAAAAGCTTTTGCTTGAGACTTCAGATTCTCTTAAGAGCAAGAAAGACAGACTTTCCGCGCTAACGCTCTAACTATAAGCCCGGGCTCTCCTCTCAAAAGAGGAAGAATTCGCCCCCACTTAATGCTTCGTACCCCGTAACAAAAATGGTACAGAAACCGTGTGACAGCCTGTTTACCAATTTCCCGTTATATGATACAAATGAGGAAGCGTGTGACAACGATTTCAGATAGTAGCGTGCCATTGAAGTCTTCTCTAAAGCAAAGCCCGGAGTAGAGAACTATGATTCTTTCAAGCCTGTACTGTAAGTAGGGAAGTCTGATAACCGCCGGAGTAGCAAACTCAACCTCTTAAAAATGGGTATTTAAGTCATCTAACACCTATTTAAAGGCGATGTAGCGGAGCTTTGTAAACCAATCCATATCTATTTCCTCAACATGAGCTCTAAGGCCCCGTCTTCGAAAGTAGAATCTTCAGCAAGGAGTACTTTTGGTACCACCACACCCCCTCCTTTTCCCTAACTTCGTATTCTAAGTTTAGGAAAGAGGTCTTTACGGAGTCGGTTTCTTTAGTTGATCGCTGAAAGGCTTGACCTGATGGCTAAGAGAGGGCTTTCTGAGACGAAAGACCATGGTGAGATACCATCAGTGATCCTTGGATCATAGGGAAAGAGTTTTCATGCTTTTGCATCTATATGAGATAGAATAAGTCAGATTCAAATAAGGCATCTGATCTTGCTTAGCTGCGAACCTGCATTCTTAATCTTAGGAATCCACTGCTGATTAGGCATCCTTTAGTCAAAGGCATGTAGACTTTTGCTGTTGAACGTCTCGGCTGGCTTACAGGTAAAATTGCTTATGCAAGGATAGTATTCATAGAAGACTCCGGTAAAAGGAATCGTATTATCATGCTTTACCTG